CATTTGTCCTTTGGTTAAAAAAACCATAAGCATTTGAAATCCTTTGATCTCTGATTCTAACTATATTGGATTTTTTTTTCGTTTTTTTAGTGCGGTCGCGAGGTCTGAATAGTTAGGTATGAATCATAGTGCTAATGTTTCTTGATCTATTCTATGGATTCCGTGCTCCAGATATTCTAATGAATATCAGACGAGGTGGAACCATCTCTTTCGAGATGACAGACCATTCTCTATACTATCAATAGGATCAATTTTCACAAGTCACACACTCATATTCCGGAAATACCGAAACAAAGGAATTCCACGGTCGAACTACCCTACCACAACATATATTAATATATATTATAAAAAAATATAATAATATATATTATAAACCGCAAAATATATATATATTATAAATAATATATATTATAAACCGCAATATATAGATTATAGCAATATATATATTATAAATAATATATATTATAAACCGCAATATATATATATTATAAACCGCAATATATATATATTATAAACCGCAATATATAGATTATAGCAATATATATATTATACCAATATATATATTATAATATAAATAATATATATTATAAACCGCAAAATATATATATATATATTATAAATAATATATATTATAAACCGCAATATATATATTATAAACCGCAATATATATATTATACCAATATATATATTATAATATAAATAATATATATTATAAACCGCAAAATATATATATATATATATTATAAACCGCAATATATAGATTATAGCAATATATATATTATAAATAATATATATTATAAACCGCAAAATATATATATATATTATAAACCGCAATATATATATTATAAACCGCAATATATATATTATAAATATATATATTATACCAATATATATATTATAATATAAATAATATATATTATAAACCGCAAAATATATATATATATATTATAAACCGCAATATATATATGAATATATTCAATATATATATAATATATTCAATATATATATATATGAATATATTCATTGATAATAAAATAAAAACATGGAATATAGAATATTCTGAAAAACAAAGAAGTTTTTCATAACCTCTTAATAAACTTTCCTTTCCTACGTTTTCGCGTAAAAGTGAAGAGACAAGTCAATCACTCAAATCACGAATGATTAACAACCCATTTTTTCTTAGGTCACTAAGAAACCTTCTAAAAGCGGCTCTCCTGACTGCGGTTATAGGAACCCTCACTTAGAGTAATACTATACCTACCAGGGTTTTCCCGACTGACAGGGCTACGGTTCAAACTAAACTATAGATCTAGAGGATTCTTCTATTCTATGGAGGAAGAATACGAGGCTAACCATTCTTCTATGGAGGAAGAATCTTCTGTGCAATTAAGGGCCCAAGGAGTCACTCAATTCCCTTCGCCAGGAGGTGCGGAGGCTTTGTTTGGATCTCGATACGAGTCAGGAGACAGCGTTATCTATCTCGCCTCGAAGCTAGCCGACAGGCACGGCGGGAAAGCGAGCAAAAAGAGCTTCACGGGGTGAACCGACCCCCTAGGATTCTCTATTCTCTGTAGCAAAAGTGTCCTTCTAATTTCTAAAATGTATACAAAATAGATGGGGGTTGTTTCCTTGATTCTAGTGTAGGATTATAGATTGGATACTTGAGGCCCCTAAAAAAAAGGGGCCTAAGTGTAAGTGAGTTATTTTGGGTTGAAAACTAAGTTCAGACTTCTTGGTTCTTATGGTATGGATCTAATTCATTGAGATTCCGTCCAGTAAAACAGAAGCATTATAAATCTCCAAGAGAATAGATAGAAAAACTGCAAATAAAGCCATTGCGACACCCATCAAAGGAGTGGTTCCCCATCCTGGAGCCACTTTCCCATATTCCGAATTCAACGGTTTCAATAAAGCCCCTACTGTTGTTCGTCTTGGACCAGATCTAGAACTACCCTCAACGGTTTGTGTCGCCATAAATACTTTTTTTTGTTGAGATCTGTTGACTTTGTATACCCTTCCGTTGTAAATAAACGATCTTATCATAGATCCATTGTAGTCTTGAAATTCTCTAATAATGGAAACAGCAACCCTAGTCACCCTCTTTCTTTCTGGCTCACTTGTCAGTTTTACCGGGTATGCCTTATATACCGCCTTTGGACAACCCTCTCAACAACTAAGAGACCCATTCGAGGAACACGGAGACTAGTTGAATTAATGAGACTCCCCAATGGGGGAGTCTCATTAATTCAATTTAATTCAATTGGGAATAAGGCACAATCATTTCACCTTTTTATTTTTAATTGGAACCCTCGGTGGTTCTCTAAAAAAGATAGCGAAAAAAAGAATCCCTAGAGTAGAGACTAAGAGGAATGTATAAACCAATGCTTCCATAGATTCGATCGTGATTTACAATTATAGCTTTCACATCTGTTCATTTGGTAGGAGCATCTCCCAGATAAAGAAAAGGCAAGAGTCAAAAGTCGGTGATCCAAAAATCACGGTTTCTCTGCTACTCTGTGTTAACTCAAACAAATCAAAAAAAAGAAAAAAAAAAAACCAAAGCAATGTTGTATCAAACTACCTGTCTCCTTGTAGTTGGATCTCCAAGTTTTTGGAATGCTCCAAATTCCACTTGAGCATCCAAATCTGGGTCAATGCCGGCAAAAACATCTCTGAACAAAGTTCTCGCACCGTGCCAAATGTGCCCGAAAAAGAAAAGCAAAGCAAATGAAGCATGGCCAAAAGTAAACCAACCCCTGGGGCTGCTACGAAAAACACCATCTGATTTCAAAGTAGCACGATCTAATTCAAAAATTTCACCCAATTGAGCGCGTCTAGCGTATTTTTTCACAGTAGCAGGATCGCTATAACTGACTCCATTGAGTTCACCACCAAAGAACTCAACAGTTACACCGACTTGTTCGACACTATACTTCGACTCTGCTCTTCGAAAAGGAACGTCGGCTCTCACAATTCCGTCTCCGTCTACCAAAACGACTGGAAATGTTTCAAAAAAAGTAGGCATACGGCGTACAAAAAGCTCGCGGCCTTCTTTCTCTCTAAAGATAGGATGTCCTAACCATCCAACCGCGATTCCATCCCCATTGTCCATTGAGCCCGCTCTGAATAATCCCCCTTTAGCTGGATTATTTCCGATGTAATCATAAAAAGCTAATTTTTCTGGAATTTTAGACCAAGCTTCTGAGAAATTCTGATTTTCGGCTAGGCTAGCGCCAACTCTTCGATATATTTCTTGCTGGAAGTATCCTTGATCCCATTGATACCGGGTGGGACCAAATAATTCGATCGGGGTCGTTGCGGAACCATACCACATAGTTCCAGCAACAACAAAAGCTGCAAAAAAGACAGCAGCGATACTACTGGAAAGTACAGTTTCAATATTACCCATACGTAATCCTTTGTATAAACGTTGGGGCGGACGGACACTAAGATGGAATAGGCCCGCCAATATACCCAATGTCCCTGCTGCAATATGATGAGAGGCTATTCCTCCTGGAACAAAAGGATCAAAACCTTCGACACCCCACGCAGGATTTACAGATTGTACTTTTCCCGTGAGTCCATACGGATCGGACACCCATATTCCAGGACCATACAAACCGGTTACATGAAATGCGCCAAATCCAAAGCAAGCTAGCCCTGCGAGAAATAAATGAATTCCAAAGATCTTGGGCAAATCCAAAGAAGGTTTTCCTGTACGCTCATCACAGAATATTTCTAGATCCCAATACACCCAATGCCAGATAGCGGCCAAGAAGCACAAGCCAGAAAATACAATATGTGCCCCGGCCACACCTTCGTAACTCCAAATACCCGGATTCGTTATAGTGCCTCCTGCTATACTCCAACCCCCCCACGAATTGGTTATTCCTAAACGAGTCATGAATGGGATAACGAACATACCCTGTCTCCACATTGGATCAAGAACGGGATCAGAGGGATCAAAAACTGCTAATTCGTATAAGGCCATCGACCCGGCCCAACCCGAAACTAGAGCAGTATGCATTATATGGACAGAAAGCAACCGACCGGGATCATTCAATACGACAGTATGAACACGATACCAAGGCAAACCCATGGAAAGACCTCTTTCTCAAAGAAAAATAGACACTATGTAACTTTCTCGCATTGGGAGCTAGGGACTTCCCCCTTTCAATGGATTATCTCGGAGCAGGGGTCAATATTGAGTCCATTCCCTTGGGAATAACGGACCAATTCTGTTTGTAGGAATAAATAGAAACAGATCTATTCTATACCCGATAAGTATCAATCCGCAATGCAGCATTGGTCTGGTTCTATTTTCTATGGGATACTACTCGGTCTTATTCTATGAACGTTGCAATCTATGGAAAAAAGGAAAATCTGAGCCAATAGTCTGACAACAAGAAAAGCCGTTTTGACTACGCTTTCGCATAAAAGTTAAGAGACACGCTTTCGAGCTTTGTCTCATGCCAGTTGGTGTCCCAAAAGTCCCTTCGCCTGAAGAAGAAAGAAAAGAAAAAGAAAAAGAAAAAGAAAGAAAAGAAAAAGAAGAAAAAGAAAGAAAAGAAAAAGAAGAAAAAGAAAGAAAAGAAAAAGAAGAAAAAGAAAGAAAAGAAAAAGAAGAAAAAGAAAAAAAAGAAAAAGAAGAAAAAGAAAAAGAAGAACCATGGATGGACCTCTAGTGCGACTTGGCAGCCATAATGGGTTTTATGGGATTTCCCCATGCTCTTCCCCTATCAAGATATTCTCTCTTTCTCCCAAAAAGGGTTGAGTGACTGATCAAGAATTGAAAGTTTGAACTCAAAGCCACTAATTTCAATTGGGAAATTCCTATTTTGATTGTCAATTCTATTTTCAAATGGAATAGTTTATGGTTGGTTTGGTTAGACCACTAAAATGAAGGATCCAGACTCCGCTCATAAAATACCCAATTGGTCAAATTGGAATATGTAAATAGGAATATGTAAAATTCCCCTTTGTATCATAACATAATTTGTATCATAACATAAAAGATTCCTATTGATTAGACCGTAAAAGCGATTCTAAACCTCCAACTAGATATATCCTAGATATATATATATCAATTGAGGTTTGGTAGGTCAATCTTTACTCGGAGTAGATCCTAAACCTAAAAGAACAGAGGAAGCCCATTCAGTAACAAGAAAATGACACCATAATTGAAAATCCAATTTGGAGTTCGATGAAATAAAACAAAACCTCAATGCAAAGTAAATTCGACATGTTTCAAGTTTCCTGACTTCTTTTTTGAGGGGAAGTGAGCCAAAACTTATCTTTCTTGAAAAATGGAAGAAAAAAAGTACGCTCGTTAGGAATTAGAAAAATCCTGCTATGAAACAATGAAAAGGGCTGGAATTTCCACATTGCAATTTGTTAAATCGTATGCACCAAAAACATGCGTGTAGGGTTTCCTTAAGGGATCCAATTTTGTCCTAATCAATCGACTTCATAAACAAAGATGCCTTTTTTTATTCCAAAGACTTGATCAAGATCTTTTAAATACCCTAATTAGTCTCCTAATAACGCTCAAGATAGAAGATCCGACCCGTCATTTTTGGGTGTTTATAAACTGTAAAGGCGGATTGGCATCATGCGGAGTGACTCTCGCTTCTCAGATGCTAAATGGGACATGCTATACAGTAAACGTGTCGAGGGCCTATTCAGTGGGAGCCCTCATCATGAGTGCAGGAAATTTTGGCGACCGTATAGCATGCCCTCACTCTAACAGTTCAGGTCGTGCCAATGCATTTTGATTTCTTATTTGAGAGAAAAAAGAAGATTATGCCTTCGCTATATGGAATATGAATCAAATACTAAGTAATAATAGCATGGCACTTCGAGTTTGCAAGGCGCAATTATTGTTTTTTCATACGATGAGATTCTGTATCGAGAGAGTGGTATGAAACAAAAAGCATTTCCGATTGGATCTTATCTATCTGGGATCCATTTCCGCGTCACAAACTTTTTGTTTTTCATACCCTAAGTCCCTTTCCACTATTTAGTGTATGAAAGATTTAAAAAATGAAAAAAAAAATACGATCATTTTTTTTTAGTTGATTAAATAAAAAAGAAACTTTGGGATTGTCGAATCACAAACGAGAAAAATAGATAAAGCACCGGAGCCATCATAGTACTATCCTAGTATTCATTAGTAATATTTTGAAATTCTCTCGAAGGGAAGGGTGGTAACTAGATCATTGAACAATCCGCGGGTCTTAGAAATCCTATTTTTATCTTTCTTTTTTCAGTGAAAGTGAAATGAAAAAAACCGAATTCCATCGTAGAGCCGTATGCAATGCGCAAACCATGCCTGTACGGTTGTTCAACTCTCTCTTGTTGTTTTGTTCTTAGAATCTATCCGTTACCTCTTTACTTCGCCAAATCGTGCGAAATAGAGGAATCCTTCATTTATATCATTATGGTAATGCTACACCAAGCTTCTGCTAATTATATTTCGCCCACCCTAGGGGAATTTTACAAAAGTGTGGATGAATTCAACACTGTCGTCCAGAATATGATATTTATGTATGTCAAGAGAACACACCAAAGCGAGGCGGCTATACGGAGGGACATGTATTTGGGTGTTGTAATGTCAGCAGTCGAAGCCAAAGATCATGGAATTCTTGATAGAGTAGGACTGGACGACAACGATAAAATAGGAAGGAACAAAGGAGAGAGAGAGAACGACGACGATAGAATAGGAAGGAACAAAGGCGAGAGAGAGAACGACGACGATAGAATAGATTGGTTTCCTGGCATTAATTGAGATTTGCCTTAATTTAGCTTAGGTCGAGGGAAAGGTTCAAAAGAAAGGCTGGATGCTGGATGGAAGCAACCTTATGCAATAGGCAAACGCTGCCTGTACGTATACGGTTGCTTCTTATAATCCCCCGTTCCTTTACCGATTTTACTTCGCGAAATCGTACGAAATAAAGGAAAACCGACGGATGTTAAAAGTATTATTTTAAAATCATCCGGTTAGGATCGATCTAAACCAGCCCATTCTGTATATAATTCAGCATGCCAACTATTAAACAACTTATTAGAAACATAAGACAGCCAATCAGAAATGTCAAAAAAGCCCGCGCTCTTCAGGGGTGTCCTCAGCGTCGAGGAACATGTACTAGGGTGTATGTGCGACTCGTTCAGATCATGAACTGAACCCAAAGAAAGGAAACAATTTTTACAGTATCAAAGATCAATACCAATGAATAAAACCAATGAATAAGATAGAGTGGAAGAACTCCATTCACTGTCTAAAAAAAAAAAGACCTTTATTGTGTATAAAATTTATGGTTTCCATTGGTATAAATCCGATCACCTCAATTGGAGATGAGAAGCAATTCCCCATTGGTAGCAAATGGTTCTCCATTAAGCGGGGGAAATCTTATTTAAGAAGCACAAAAACGCTGCTCCTACTCTTGCAAGAACGGACTCACAGGGTCAGCTACCTAACCAACCTTCATAATTAAATGCCGTTACTGTATAGGTAGATCTTATTGTGAAAAGACCTATTACTGGGTAATTCATGGGTAGAGCCAAAGAGTGTGAACTATACAAGTTCCTAAATAAGGAAAGGGCTCCGGTGTATAGAAAGGACCTCACCGTTTAAAAAGTCACCATGGAAACGATGGAACCCACTATTTTTTATTCATTTATATTTCTTACTAAAATTGACTTTGACTCGTTTTTTGATCAATCTAATTTTTTATTTCGAGGTGAAATGCCTGGAAAAAATCGTGGTTGGGAAGGTCATCGTAGCAAAAGCCATTGGAATTTTTTTTTTATACATCGGAAGAATCCGTTTTGTTATTAATAGACCGGGAGGGGAGAAAAGAATGACTGAAAGAAAAGAAAGCAATTAGTTATTCATCAAAGTTTCAGTGGATTCAATGACCAGAATTAAACGAGGATATATAGCTCGGAGACGTCGAACAAAAATGCGTCTATTTTCATCAACTTTTCGAGGGGCCCATTCAAGACTTACTCGAACTATGACTCAACAGAAAACGAGAGCTTTGGGTTCTGCTTCTCGGGATAGAAGCAGGAAAAAGAGAGATTTTCGCCGTTTGTGGATCACTCGTATAAATGCAGTAATTCGTGAGATTAAGATATTCCATACTTATAGTGTATTTATACACAATCTCCGTAAGAGTCACTTGCTTCTTAATCGAAAAATACTAGCGCAAATCGCTATATCAAATCCAAATTTTCTTTCCACGATTTCCAATGAGATAAATTCGAAGGTAAATTCTCTTTCGATGATTTCCAATTTCCTTTCGAATTTCCAATTTCGCAGGATTAATTTAGCAGGGAAGGGTTGAAACGAAGTTCCCCGGAGAATCAACTCCGGGAAGGTGGAGTATAAATGAATAGGATAAGGTAATCAAAATAAACGAGCACTATTGACTCAAAAAAAAAAATGAAATATTTCTTCTTTTTCTTCCCCGATTCGGATTCTTTTTGGTTTCTTCCAACATGAGACTCCTTGGGTTCTCTCATTTTTCGAACAAAACATCCAACTTATCCTAGTTGGGTTAAAGATTGGAATCAGGATCTTTTTGATTTTTAGCCCTAGGGGTTGACTTGGGTCTTATTCTTTCAAATGGTTTCTCCTTTTTATTTTTCTTAGGATCTTTTTTCTTTTTAGCTCTAGGGGTTGACTTGGGTCTTATTCTTTCAAATGGTTTCCACTTTTTATTTTTCTTAGGATCCTTTTTCTTAGGACGAAGAAAAGGTAACAAAGATAAAATACGAGCTTGCTTTATAGCAAGCGTAATGAGTCTGTGTTGTTTCAAGGTCAATCGACTCACTCGTCTAGGTAATATTTTTCCCTCGTCACTAATAAATCGACTAATTAAACTCAGGTTTCTATAATCCACTCGATCCTTCGGTCCAATTTTGGGCAAACGCCTACGAAAAGATTGCTTGGGTTTCGATTTTGGAACGGATTTCTTTTTCTTGACTTTTGGTTTCAGATTCTTGCCTTTGATTTTTTTCAGAGCGGGTTGCTTAAGTTTTTGAACGGGTTTCTCGGATTTCGGCAAGACTGACTTAGAGTGCAGATCTAGCACACCTTGATCCTCAGATTTATCCATGGTATTTAGTCCTTATCTCTAAAATCCTATTTCTGAATTCGCATTTGGGATACGACCGAAATAGGATTTGATTTGTTTATCTATATTCTATGTAATTTGTTCTTGTTACTGGGAAAGGTGTCTGTTCAATCTATTTCTTTATTTCCCCATGAATTGTATGCTTGGAACAATAGGGGCAGAATTTTCTCAATTCCAATCGACTAGGTGTCTTGTGTCGATTCTTTTGAGTAATATATCTAGAAATACCCGGAGATTCCTTAGTAACATTGTTTCGCACACAACTAGTACATTCCAAAATAACTCTGACTCTGACATCTTTACCCTTGGCCATGAACCTCCTTTGCATTTTGGATTCACTCAACTCTTCTATTTTCAATCCGAAACGAAGAAAAAAAAAAAAGGAAAAAAATAGAAGTGGCTAACCCGAAATCCGATTAGGAACGATTTCGTTACAATCAATAGCGTAATAGTCAAAAGTAATACAACGATTTGGAACTCTCAATTATTCCGAATCCCAATAGAAGATTTCATTGAAGTATCTTGTATGAGTTTGTTACCCTAGACCCATTATTTTTATTTCCGTACTCCCTCTCCGAATTCGAGCCTAATCGCAAGTTTCGCTGAGGTTGAATCCACTTTGATTCTTTTTCTGTCCTCCTTTTTTTATCCTCAAAAATGGAAAAATAAGAAAATAAAGAAAGAGAGAGAGGAAGAAAAGGTATTAGTCCCAGATAATTTATTGTCTCGCCAATCTTCTTCATCCCTTCCCGTGTTAATAACTAGACTGAAAAAAGGGGAATGTCAACGCATCTGGGAAGAAACGATTGATCTCTATCAATAGACCTGCTAAAGACCCGAACCATAGAGTACTTAGCACAGGGGCCGTGGAGAGATATGTTTTTAGATCGCGCATTGAAAATTCTCCTTCTTTATTGGAATACATATATGATCAGATGCATAGGTCGTTAAGGATCGCTTTTATTTTATATTTTAGTTGTACGCGGAATCCCTAACAAAAACGAAAATATACCACGACCTAGTCAATGTCAATAACACTCAGATTTTCCTTTCCTTAAAACGAAAAAAGGGCTGAGTATTGTATTACTGATAAGTATTCATTTATTTATACATGAGGTTTCCTATCTATCTATAGAATAGAATTCTTTTAGTATTAATTAGTATTAATATGCATATAATTCTTTCGATTTATCAAATTTGGTAAGTTCTACGTCTTCTATGAGACCAAAAAGAAGAAATGGCAAGATAGATTGTATCTCAATGAGGAAATAATGATGTGGAAAACAAGCCAGAGCTTTTATACAATGACACTGTATACCAATTGAAAGGGATGTAGCGCAGCTTGGTAGCGCGTTTGTTTTGGGTACAAAATGTCACGGGTTCAAATCCTGTCATCCCTACCTATTCTTTCTCCTATGGCCAGTAACGAAAGGTCCGTTGAGATCAATTGAATTTGGACAAACGGAATCTTTCCGTTTATGATATTCTATATATCTATATATATATATAAATTCGAATATAGATACACGGTCTGGGGGGTACAAAATAATCCTTTTCTTTGCGTTCTTATCCCTGGTGATAAGAAAGCGCTCTTAGTTCAGTTGGGTAGAACGTGGGTCTCCAAAACCCGATGTCGTGGGTTCAAATCCTACAGAGCGCGATTCGGTTCTTCTTAGGTCGAATTCGAGTGAAATAACTTCACTAACTTGACTAGCAACCTGAATTCGACCTCCTCCTTTTTTGAGTCCGCAGGAGGTCAATCAAAAAATGAGATGTTAATGTTACTTAATCAAAGGTCCAACTGATCACTGCGTCGATATTGTAAATACGCAGTGACGAATAATCCCGCCAAAGTAATCGGAATTAGACCTAACACGATTCCAAATAGTAAAACTTCAATCATTTCGATTTATTTGAAAAAGGAAAAAGAGAGAGGGAATATCTATCCTTAAATATTCATCCGAATTGACCACGAATCTCATCAAGCAAGACTTGGCAATTACTGCGGAAAGGCACTCTAGAATTCGCGGAAACATTTCTTTTTCTAACAGAATTGTTCATTCAATTCATTTCAAATAAGGCGTATCTTGCTCAGACCAATAAAGAGGGCCGGGGTTATAGTTGACGCCACCAATAGAAAGCCGAAATAACTAGTTATAGTAGGCATGAAGGAGCTAAAGGCGATACGTTCTTTTTATACATATGGTTCTAAAACACTTCCCTAAGTTTCCGCTTTTGAAAGATGGAAGGATACGAAAAAATAGCAATTGACAAAATCTGTTCCAATTTCAGTTTGATTCATCAGTCATTTTTTTGGGCCCTAACAAAGATACGGCGGGATCAAAAAAGGGCTGGATTGATCATCTTGTGACATCTACCGATTCCCCGATTGCAAATCAACCAATTCATTTTCATTCCGCAACTTCTTAGTTCTTAGTAAAGGACTAGGAATAATAACTTTGTCGCGGAATTTCATTCACAAATGAAACTTACTTTGAATCGCTGTGGAATAAAATTCGCAAATCGTTTCGATTTTGATCATTTCTTTCTCAACTATATCAAATCTAGTTTCTCTTTTGGAACGAACGACCTCTTTTACCTGATTCAAGTAAGTAGTAGGTTCTTGAATCACACATAATATCTCGAATGAGAAAAAAAATATCACACGATCGCTCGAAGAAAGAAAATCTTTCTTTTCTATTTGATTTTTGGACAACTATAAGACTCCTAATTCTAGTATCTTAGGTTCGACATTTTTGCTTTCCATTTTTTTTTTTTGGAGTCCCACCAGTCAAGAAGGAACCCTTGTCCCTAATGAAGCAATGGTTGCATCAGGAATGTGGATTGTTACAACTATTGTATTGTTTCTTTTCGTTCAGGGAATCCTAGCTATTACTATTATTGTATTACTAATCAATTCCTTGAAATGAAAGGATTCGCACAAAAAACCTTTTGTACTCTAGAACCAAGAGAAGGGGACTTCCAAATTTCGCATCGAAGCAAATTGTGGGAATACGAGAACCTACTTCGTGAATTAGTAGAACCCAACTCGTCGGACTCACACTTTAGCGGATTTTCCATTTCGAGTCCAAAGCTAGTAATGAAAAATACCTTTACAACTGCAGGACTTTTCGATTGAATGACACGTGGTTCCGCATAGATAATAGATAAGGAATAAGAAAAGAAGAAATCAATTCTGGACCACTTCCCTTAGAGACTGATTGAAATTTTGAAATTGCGTTGCTGTGTCAGAAGAAGGGTGGCTATACTGATTAGGTATACTCTAAAGACACCCTCGGTGCACTATTGACGATCTCACAAAGATGAAAGGTCAGTGGGTTTCCATTTACTGATCTCATCTTT